TGGTAAAGCCCTAAAGTCAAATAAAATAGTCTTCTTCAAACAAAAACCTACCTATTATGACTAAGAATGCGTTATGACTAAGAGTGCGCTACAAGGGAGTCCCCGAAGTTTGTAGAAAAAGAGCAAGTAAATAAAAGGTTTTTCAGAATTTATTTTTTTTTTGATCATATAGAATTGACAACCCCAATTTTGTTCTTTTTACGAACCTGATGTCGATAAATCCGCGAGTCTAGAAATTCATTTCGGCTAATTGAACCTTCTCGAACTGTTTCTTTTTAAGAACTAAAAATATTTGTGCCAAAATAACAGATGCCAAGAAGACCAAAAGGCCTTGGACACGTAATGGATCTTGAAGTACTATTTCGGCATCTCCCTGACCAAATCCACCCACATTAGGATTACTCGTTAATGGTTGATCAAATTTGATGGATTCACCCTCTGAAACAAGAACTTCTGGTCCTGGAGGGATAATATCAACCACTTGACGTCCATCCGATGGATCTGTTATGATTATTTCATATCCCCCTTTTTCTTTTCGTATGATTTTGCTTACTATGCCCGCCCCTGTAGCATTATAAACTGTATTGTTACTCTTGCTTCCGTCGGGATAAATCTGACCCCTTCCCCTATTTCCTCCTACATATATAGGATATTTTAAGAAGTGAACATCTTTCTTAGTAGCGGGGTCGGGGGAAAGAATAGGAAAGGTGATTTCACTATATTTCTGGCCGGGGACAGGCCCTATTACAAGAATATTTTTTTTATTAGGGCGATAGCTCTGAAAAGACAAATTTCCTATCTTTTCTTTCATCTCGGGAGAAATACGATCGGAAGGAGCTAATTCAAACCCCTCCGGTAAAATAAGAACAGCCCCCACATTCAAACCCCCTTTCTTACCATTAGCAAGGACTTGTTTCACTTGCTTATCATAAGGAATTCGAACAACTGCTTCAAATACAGTATCAGGAAGTACTGTTTGTGGAACCTCAATATCCACGGGCTTATTAGCTAAATGACAATTGGCACATACAATACGCCCAGTCGCTTCTCGTGGATTTTCATAACCCTGCTGTGCAAAAATGGGATATGCACTTGAAACGGGTGCCCGAGTTATGATATATATCATGAGCGATACGGAAATAGATTGAGTAATATGTTCCTTTATCCAAGAAAAAGTATTTCTAGTTTGCATGGTCTAATCATTGGTCTGAAAATTTCTACAATAAATTGGGTAGGTCGCTAGTATAGTTTCCTATCCACGATTCTGCTATTTATTGGAATCATTTTACTGGAATACTATAGTATAAAAATAGTCTGAAAACCGCCCGAATAGAATGTTTTTAATACTTATCAAAGTAAGAAACGTTCTAATTGGATTAATATTGGTGGATGATTTATCAATCATTCATTGAATGATAAATAACTACAAGTGATGGAGATACACGATTTAAATAACGAAAAATCCAATATTTAAAAATAGTATCGAGAATAACCGGAAAAGTGGAAACAAGACCAGATATAATTTGATCATTATGACCAAATCCAAAATCTTTGTACACAGAACCAATCATTAGTTCCCAGCCGTGGGGTGAATGAAATCCGATACATAAATCAGTTAATAAAAGAATCGAAAAGGCTTTTACTGTATCACTTAAGTTATATAGGAATTCCTGAGCCCAAGAGTTAAGAATAACAAGTTCTTCATTACCTAAAATCGAATAACCACTTAGAATAACAAAACAGATTATATTTGTCGAGAAGTGTAAAATTGTATGGATACGATCCTCGTTGTGTATCTTGATTAATTGGATCGTTTCTTTGTGGATTCCTATAAGAAACTTTTGTAGATATGTCTCCGAGTATTCCTTGATCATTTCTTCCAAGAAGAGGATTTCGTCTAATTCTATGAACTTTTCTAGAATACTTTTTTCTTGAATATCATTCAAAAAAATTTCAGATTGGCCGATATCCGCCCAATTAATAACCCAAGATTCCATACTTTTAGTAAATGAGAGAGAAATCCACCAGGGCAGAAAGACTATAGATGCAAGATACAAAAGAGGAGTGAAAGCTTTCTTTTTTGCCATTTTTTGCCTGTCAATTTTTAATTAACCCACTCCATTTGTCGACTTTATATAATCGAACCTTTCTTTGAAACATGAGTTGTAGACAAGGTATCAAACCTATGAATCTATTTTATTTATGATTTTGTTTTGAATCTAGAAACAATACAGAAATAGACTAAGACTCCACTTCGAATTTGACTAAAGAAATAATACAAGTGTTTCCAGATATCTCAATTCATCAAATTCCAAACAAAACAAGTGTCTCCTTTCGATGAATAGCCGAAAGAACCCCTTATTCTATGAAAATATCCAATATTTCAAAAAAATTAGCGGCAAAACAAGACAGAAACAGGCCAGTTATCATTATTAAGAAAACCCATTTATTGGGTAGTAAAGAACACAAATGAAAGGATAAAAAGGTCGATTGAAAAAAAAGAATTTACAAGATATGGTTTATCTGCATCTGTTTATCCTAAACTTAGTTATAGAAAAAACAGGATTCTTGCGTTTTTTCCCTCCTGCTGAGAAAGCATTCGTTCTTCAGCCCAGTTCCTTTTCTTTCTCAAAATCAAAATACTTCAATTGGTACGCGCAAGAAATAGGCCAATTCCGCGGCTTTTTGTTCAATTTCTCGTGGAGTCAAATTCTCATCAGTACGAGTCAACGGAACAGCCCCCCGGCCTCTGATATCCATATAAAGGACAGGACGAGCAAAAATACCCTCTTTAACTTCTATTCGAACGGATTGAATATCTTTTATAAGGAATCGCAGGAATATGCGACGATTTTTTCCAGGAAATCCCCAACGAAAAATACACACTATTCCTTCCTTTCTATCAAATCGATCATAACCACTACCTACATTCCAGGAGATTGTGCACCACAAATAGGAACTAATAAAGAGACCCGCAATCCCGTAGAAAGACATCACGATCCCCTGTGGAAAAAAAATGATTTGCTGAGACGGAACAAAAGATATTAAATTTCTACCAAGAAAACTGGAAGTTCCAACCAACAAGAATCCTAATGAACCTAAAAAAACGATAAGGGCCCAGCAAAAATTACTTAGTTTTCGAGACCCCGTTATAAGTTCTATCCATATATGTTCTGATCGCCAACTCATACTTCATCCGATTGCATTTTATTGAAATTGAGAGAATACCCCAAATGATTTTGACTTTACTTTTTTTGTTTCCGAATGAACTTTCATTAACTAGCACTAGTTTGGTGTGAACTAGCACTAGTTTAATGGGAACTTTTAGGGGTAATTCATCAAATTTGTTTAGATCTAAAATAATAACATACCCCTCATATGATCCCAATATACATATTGATATACATATAGATCGACCAACTTTACATTTTAGGCATCCAGCGATCCTGATCTATTTGAAACTGGCTAGAATTGAGTTACCTACTAGATTAGATCATTTTCTGCAGGCATAAGAGCTTTTTCCTTTATGTTCGGCAGAAATCATATGTTCTACCCTATATTTCTTTTCCGAAATAAATATCTATGTTATGCTACAAGTATAAGTTTCAAAAAAAAAAACGAATGAGATTGGGTCCCCTCAGATCTAAACAATCTTGTTTTTTTGAACATGAAGAAATAAAGAAGCCATTGCAATTGCCGGAAATACTAGGCCTACTAAAGGCACAAAAATAGAGGGAAAGTGGAAAGTTGTCATAAAATGGGGTACCTCGGTTTATTATTTGTACCTGTTCTTATTTTTTTTAATATCATATTTTATATTTATACTAATTATAATTAATAATTGTAATTATTATGAATTCGTAGTTATTATTAATTAATTAAATTTGAAAATTTTTCATTAGAGATATTAAGTATCTAAGTGAGTATATAGAATAAGTCCAAGGAATGTAGAACTAAATAAATGAACTTATTCATCTATCTACATGAAAGATACATATGATAATTCATTTCTTTCTTCGTTTCTTTGTGTTTTGTTCTTATCTTCGAATTTAATAAAGAAAGAGTTATCCGCAACTTTTGATTTTGATTCTTTCTACAATTAGATCTTAAGTCGCCAAAGAAAACTCCCTTTTTAGTGACTTTGATTCCGATAAGCTAAGATTCGGATAAGCTAACTACTTGTTTGCTACAAATAAAAAATGGAACTTAGTGCACTCTACTTGATTGAATTGGAATTCAAAGGAAAGAAGGCGTGGAGCTTAAATAACTCACTCAGAACACTTTTCAAAAGATTACGCGGTACGATTAGGTCGAATAAGCCCTTCTGGAATAAATATTCAGCCGCTTGTGAACCTTCGGGTACTGTTTTATTCAATGTTTGTTCAATTACTCTTTTACCCGCAAATGCAATGTAGGAGTTTGGTTCGGCAATAATAATATCTCCCAACATACCAAAACTGGCTGTTACCCCACCAGTAGTAGGAGATGTAAGGATTGATACATACAATAACTTTTTATTTGATTGATAATCATATAAAGCAGACGATATTTTAGCCATTTGCATTAGGCTCAAACTCCCTTCTTGCATGCGCGCTCCCCCCGAAGCGCACACTATAATAAGAGGTAGAAATTGATTGGTAGCGTACTCAATCAAGCGGGTGATTTTCTCCCCGACTACGGATCCCATACTACCCCCCATAAACTGAAAATCCATAACCCCAATTGCTACAGGAATACCATTTAGTTGACCTATGCCTGTTTGAACAGCCTCAGTTAATCCTGTCTTTCTTTGATAAGAATCAATCCGATCTTTATAAGGCTCCTCCTCCGAATGAAATCCAATGGGATCCAGAGAGACCATGTCTTCATCCATAGGGTCCCAAGTACCGGGATCGATCGAAACTTCGATTCTTTCTGAACTACTTATTTTCAAATGGTATCCACACTGTTCACAAATATTCATTTTTGATTGCAAAAATTTCTTATAATTTAATCCATAA